CAAAAAAAAGAAATGGTTAATGATACAATCAACCGATGAATTATTACTTCATTATTCCATCACTTAAGATCTATCCGAAAAACAAAAAAAGAACTAAGAACTCTGAATTGAAATAATAATATTACTGAATCATCAGAGCTACTTCGATATCTCGTTTTTAGTTCCTATCCGTGGAGTCTTTGTAAATCTATATGGTTCCAATTCTTCCATTTCTTTGTTCCGAACCATTCCATTCTTTCAATTCTTCGCTCTTTCTCTTCTATATGCATGCTTGACTTCATTTGTTTATTCATTCAATCCACAGTCACAGATAAAACGGAAGGGCTTGCATTGGAATCCGTCTAAATTCAGTGGGATGGGAAATAATATATATGGATAGCCCATATATAACTAGTGAATATCTAATATCACATATACATTGTTTCTTTAATAACGTAAACCATCCGTATCTTCTATTGAACTGGATTCTAGAATCATTCTTCGAAACATATACAGGGATTGGCTTAGAGCCCTTACATATACCCAGCTCGACCCCCCCTTACTTTTTTTTAATTCTCTAATATCATACATTTTTTTTTTGCTCCTATTCTAGATCGTATATACCGGTATGAGTTGGGATAAGCTTTTTTTTAAGACCATTTCGGAAGCTAGTCAATGATGACCCTCCATGGATTCACCTATATAAGCTGCGGCTAAAGTTGCAAAAATAAGAGCCTGAATCCCGCTTGTGAATAATCCAAGGAACATGACAGGTATAGGAACCACCGAAGGTACTAAAGAAACAAGAACAACAACTACTAATTCATCCGCTAATATATTCCCGAAAAGTCGAAAACTAAGTGATAAGGGTTTTGTGAAATCTTCTAGGATGTTAATTGGTAAAAGTATTGGAGTTGGTTGAATGTATTTACCGAAATAACCCAATCCTTTTTTGGTAAGACCCGCATAGAAATATGCCACTGACGTAGGTAAAGCTAAAGCAACAGTAGTATTTATATCATTCGTGGGTGCAGCTAACTCTCCATGCGGTAACTGTATGATTTTCCGGGGTAAAAGGGCACCTGACCAGTTAGAAACAAAAATAAATAGGAACATAGTTCCAATAAAGGGAACCCAAGGACCATATTCTTCTCCAATCTGAGTTTTGCTCAAGTCTCGAATGAATTCGAGGACATATTCGAAGAAATTCTGACCGTCGGTTGGAATGGTTTGTGGATTCCGAACAGCTATAGTGGCTGAACCTAATAAGATAGCAATTACAACCCAAGAAGTGATAAGTACTTGGGCATGGACTTGGAAACCCCCTATTTGCCAATAAAAATGTTGGCCTACTTCCACATCGGATATATCGTATAACACTTTTAGTGAGTTGATGGAACAGGGTAAAACATTCATATTGCCCTCTGACATAAATAGAACTTAAAAAGGAATTATTTTGATTCAGCCATCTCGTATCTCTTTCTCAACTCGTCTACTTTGAATCAATCGTATATTTCGGATCCCAAGTGATCACATAATATCCCCAGTGATTTTGATCACTTTTTTGAGACTCAGGGATAGTAACCGATTCAATCAATTTATGGAGTTTCCAAAGTCATTGACTTATCCTATTATTAATCAACAATTTCTTATATAGCTAGAACCGCCCTCACAAATTGCGGATACTAATTTGTTAAGAATCAATCGGATTGAAGCTATAGCGTCATCGTTCGCTGGAATCGGAATATTTGCGAGATCCGGGTCACAATTTGTATCGATTAAACAAATTGTTGGAATCCCCAAAGTGAGACATTCTCGAAGAGCCGTATATTCTTCTTGCTGATCAACGATGATTACAATATCGGGTAACCCCGTCATATATTTGATCCCGCCCAGATAGGTTTGCAAGTGAGATAATTGCCTCTTCAACATTGCTACATCTCTTTTCGGGAGACAGTTGAGTTTCCCCGTATTTTGTTCCGATCTCAAGTTCCTGAACCTATGAAGTCTCATTTCTGTAGTGGACCAATTCGTTAACATACCACCGAGCCATTTTTTATTAACATAATGACACCGAGCCCTTATTGCAGCTGATGCTACTGAATTGGCTGCTTTATTTTTGGTACCAACTATTAAGAAGTGTTTTCCTATACTTGCTGCATCAAAAACTAAATCACAGGCTTCTGACAAAAAACGAGCAGTTCGAGTAAGATTTGTAATATGAATACCTTTACGCTTTGAAGAGATGTAAGGTGCCATTCTAGGATTCCATTTCCTAGTACCATGGCCAAAATGAACTCCTGCTTTCATCATCTCTTCAAAATTCATGTTCCAATATCTTCTTGTCATTTCTCCCCACATTTTCTCTCTTTTTTTTTATTTAAGAGGTACCTGAAATAAATAATTGTTCCGACGGAACCTTCTACCGGAGATTGACCGTTAATACCCAGTCCAAGTCATTAATTCCTTTCTATTCGTTATTTTATTATCTTTATTACCAAATCAAATGACCAGGACCCTA